CTCCATTGATCAAGAATTTCGGTCTTTGGGAAGTATCATGATCATCCAATAAAAATAAAAAGGGTTTCAATTTATTCAAATGAACGATTTGAACACCTATTGATTCTAACAACTGATTGCAGAGTTGATCATTCGGACCTTTCAATTCATAGATGTGGATCTCGGACCTATGAATGGGGATATTCCCGATACTCACAAAGAAAAGGGGAAGTGACTTGGACAAAAAGGGAAGTGACTTGGACAAAAAGAGAGGAAGTGACTTAGACAAATCTTGTTTGTCGATAGCCTCGGACCAATCAATCGAATATTGATTAATACGTAATCGATTGAACACTACTTGAAAACGGTTCTTCTGTTCAGAAACGAAATGTTCCAAATGTTCCTGGAAATTCTTGCTCCCATTGGAACATTTGTATCTATATGCATCAGGATCCCGATTCATGGATCTCTCGGTTCGAGAAATAAGAGGATCAAACCATTTCTTCTGACTCTTTTTCAAATTCGATAAATGTTGGTTGATCGTATATTTCATTATAGTTATATGATTCAGAGTATCATTTCCTATTCGATCCCTTTGAATTCCATATTCGAAGTTGCGATCGGATCTATTCATTAAAAAGAATCGATTCGATACATTTCTTATGTACCCATAGGTGCTATATTGGATTTGAATCAGATTTCGGATCAATCTATATTGATTGACTGCCTCCATTATGTTGTTGCTAGCAAATACCGCTGTTTTTAGTTTTGGATCTTCCAAATCATTCCCGCAGTAGATCCGGACCGATTTTTTTCTGATCCTTCGATAAAAAGATTCATTCTCTTCATAAAAAAGAGGAGGTAGAACCAATAAAGATTTCTTTTTCGATTCATCTCTGGAGTTGAATACCTCATTCAAGAATTTTTTTTGATCCAACCCGTAGGAATCAATAGAAAAGGCAAATCCCCTATGATACACCAGATCCGGCTCGGTTATTGATAGAGTGAATAGATCTGCCATTTCTTGAAATCTCTCTTCTGATTCAAAATCGTGGTGTAACGTGTATCCCCCTTTGTTCCGGTCATGGAATAGATGAAATAAATCAAAAAATGGATTTTTTTTCAAGAATGAAATCTTATTGGAACTGTCCATATCCGGTTCATCCTTCGGAACCATATCACATCCCGGATCTGATGAAATAGGATGAATTGAGGCGGTATTTTGTAAATACGTAATTATCTTGAATATATCAACCATTTCTTTATTTTCCGATCGCCTGGAAGGGACAAAAGAAACATCTTGTTTTTTCTTCAAAAATTTCTGATCTCTAGTGGACCTCTCAGTAGGATTCGAACCCAGATGAAGTTCTGACCATCTGTCAGAGAAAAAAGAACGAATTGATCTTGTAGGATTCCCAAGAAATTCTTCGATTTCTTCCGGAAGCAGATGATCATTCATCTGCTTCTCACGTTCCGTGAATAGCCGGGACATTGAGGAAGATCCAAAAAGGCATTTCGGGAATCGATCTGATTCTATCTCTGTTCGTTCCGTTTGAAGAAAGGAAGGATCCAAAAGAATCGATCTTTCTTTTAGTTGCTGAATCTCTGTTTGATCGATCAATGTGTGATATTCCGAATCCTCATTTCTAATGGAATCGAAATGATCTATGGATTGATCAGAAGATCCTTTCAATTGGCTAGAATCCCTTACTTGAACGAAAATAGATCTTGTGGAATCATATTGAATATTTGACAATACATTCCGTACCTTGCTAAAAAACCGATCCTTGTTTACCAACCACACATTGTCTAACCAAATCAAATTCTCTCTCGATACGTTCCTCAAAAAATCCGATTCGTGCTGATTCTTCCCCCAACTAACGAAGAGATCTTGGCGGAATTGCCACATATGAAATTGAGCACAATTTTGCAAAGAAATACCCCACTTGTTTCTCGAGAAGAGATGGGAAACATGCTCAATATCATTTGATTGAATAGTTGCCTCAGCTCCTTGTTGTTTGAAGAAAACCTCCCCTTCAATTGGTCTTTTTTCACGAAAAGCAGACATGAGATAACAAATCAAGTCTTTCCCTAAGATTTCGAATAGCTGTCCCGAATTCAAGTTGATTATGTTTCGCTTCTTCCTCGGAGAAAGACGATCAAACAATTCCCAATCATGGTCCTTGCGGATCGGATCATCCGTATAGGATAAAAAAAGAAACTCCAGATATTTGCTATCTTTCTCTTTGAATGAGATCTCAATTCCAGCTACGGTTTCATTAGATATCTTACAACTAGAATCCCTCTTTTTTCCGATCCGGTTCCTCCACCACCGCGAACTCCGGTTAGATTCAGGCATGATACACTTTTTATTTATTGGGAGAACCCAAGTACTCTCTTGCGGATCCATGAAACAACTCTCAGAAATCTTTTTCCCTTTTGGAAGATACAGGAGCGAAACAATCAACCTATTGATATTGGAAGACCAAAAAGATTCTTCCAATGTCTCATTTCTGGGTCC